ATTGGGAGGATAGCGAAAGGAACCAGAAGACAATCGATTTATTTTATTATGAGAGATCATGAGTTACCTCTACAAATAAAATAATTATTGAAAGACTAAATAGGCAAGAGGAAATATTCGCCCGCGAAGATTTTTTTTATATTCTTTTTGATTGCTAAATTTGATCAATCTGATATCCTAATTCGAATATATAAAAAAAATTGTTACAACCTTCATAACAAATAACAAAAACAAGATTATCGAAAATAAAAAAAGAAAATCGAAAAAATTCTCTATAATTAATGTCTATAATTAGAATAATTTTTTCTATTTCTATCTAGAAGTATTAGATCTAGAACTAGTAGAACTCTAAAATAGAATATAGATTCTAATTTATATATATTAGATACAAATTTATATTCTACTAATATTGTATTCTACCTAATATCCTATTCGAATAATCTACTATTCTAATACTAATAAATAGATCTAATAAGTAAGAAATAAATGAAAATAAATAGATTTAACTAAATTAAGTGAAATTTCAAAGAATACGATGGTTTAATATATTATTTTATTCATAAAAGACATGGATATTTTTTTTTTAATCATTTCATTCGCGAGGAGCTGGATGAGAAGAAATTCTCATGTCCGGTTCTGTAGTAGAGATGGAATTGAGAAAGAACCATCAACTATAACCCCAAAAGAACCCGATTCCGTAAACAACATAGAGGAAGAATGAAAGGAATAGCTTTTCGAGGAAATCGTATTTGTTTTGGAAGATATGCTCTTCAAGCACTTGAATCCGCTTGGATTACATCTAGACAAATAGAAGCCGGACGACGAGCAATGACACGAAATGCACGCCGCGGTGGAAAAATATGGGTACGTATATTTCCCGACAAACCCGTTACTTTAAGACCTACGGAAACACGGATGGGTTCGGGGAAAGGATCTCCCGAATATTGGGTAGCTGTCGTTAAACCGGGTAGAATACTTTATGAAATGGGCGGAGTAGCAGAAAATATCGCAAGAAAGTCTATTTCAATAGCAGCATCAAAAATGCCTATACGAACTCAATTCCTTATTTCAAAATAGGAATATAGAACCAAAGGAAAAAGACCTTTTGTATACTCAAAAAAGTGAAAGTTTCTTTTTTTGTTTTGGACAAACAATATATCTTTTTTTTTCCTTTGCATTTAAATAACAAATAAAAAAAATGATATGATCCAATCTCAGACCCATTTGAATGTAGCAGATAACAGCGGAGCCCGAGAATTGCTGTGTATTCGAATCATAGGGACTAGTAATCGCCGATATGCTCATATCGGTGACGTTATTGTTGCTGTGATCAAGGAAGCAGCACCAAATTCACCTCTAGAAAGATCAGAAGTAATCAGAGCTGTAATTGTACGTACTTGTAAAGAACTTAAACGTAATAACGGTATAATACTAAGATACGATGACAATGCTGCAGTTGTCATTGATCAAGAGGGAAATCCAAAAGGAACTCGAATTTTTGGTGCAATTGCCCGGGAATTGAGACAATTAAATTTTACTAAAATTGTTTCATTAGCACCTGAAGTCTTATAAGATAAAAAATTAGACGATATAAGATAGAAAATTTCAGATTAAGAGGAGACCATGATATAGTTATAGTATTTAGTATTCTAGTTATAGTATTTTAATTAGTTGAATAAAAACGAAATAAAATTAATCAAATTAATTAGTAAATTGTGTTTCACGCATATACCTTTAATTAAATAATAAGAAAATGAAAATTGATAGATTAAATAAAATAATTAATTAACAAAAACCAAGAGTATGTTGATTATATCAAAACTAGCGAAAAATAATAATTTTAGTTTATCATGGGTAGGGATCCTATTGCTGAGATAATAACCTCGATACGAAATGCTGACATGAATAGAAAAGGAACCGTTCGAATAGAAGCTACTAACATCACCGAAAACATTATTAAAATACTCTTACGAGAGGGTTTTATTGAAAATGTAAGAAAACATCAGGAAGGAAACAAAAAATTTTTGGTTTTAATCCTACGCCATAGAAGGAAGAAGAAAGGACCATATAAAACTAGTCTAAATTTAAAACGGATCAGCCGACCAGGTTTACGAATCTATTCTAACTATCAAAAAATTCCTAGAATTTTGGGTGGGATGGGCATTGTAATTCTTTCTACTTCTCAAGGTATAATGACAGACCGGGAAGCTCGACTCGAAAGAATTGGTGGAGAAATCATGTGTTATATATGGTAATCTTTTTAATATCCGAATTAGATCCAGACTTCTTATTTTTTTGTTAAAAAAAAAAAAAAGAGATTTAAAAAATAGGTTTCTAATACCATTCCTCTCGATTCCTCTTACATTCGTTAATACTTCAAGAGGATTTGTGATGGAATGAAAGAACAAAAATGAATTTTGGAAAGTTTAATTACTGAATCACTTTTTCAATTTCAATAATATGGTCCAAGTTCGATTAGATAATCAAGATCTGGTTTTAG